TCTGTAGGATTTGAACCTACGACATCGGGTTTTGGAGACCCGCGTTCTACCGAACTGAACTAAGAGCGCTTTCTTATGACAAGAACTATAATTGTAAAGAAAAGTCTTTTTTTTTTTTTACCCCAGTCTTGCATACCAATCCATGTAAAAAATGAAAGATAATGAATGCCTTATTTTATTTCATTTTTATTTAATTGATCTCACTCAATTAATCTTTCCTTTCGTTACTGCCCCCTAGGAGAAGTAATAGGTAGGGATGACAGGATTTGAACCCGTGACATTTTGTACCCAAAACAAACGCGCTACCAAGCTGCGCTACATCCCTTTTAAAATTATTGTACAATGTCATTGTACAAAATCCATGTCTTGTTTTCCATATCGTTATTTTTTTATCTATCCATATAAAATTTTCTTGTCATTTCTTCTTTTTGGTTTCATATAATAAATAATCAAAAATTATATACATCTGATAAAAAAAGAATGAATATTTATTAGAATGCTTAAGAAAAAAGAAAGGGGTACCCCCTTTCTTTTTTAGGGACAGGGATAGGAAAACCTCATCTACTGCTCATTGTAGATATTTATTTTTGTTAGGAATTCCGTACAAAAAAGACAAATGATCTTGAACTACAGCATCTGACCATATATGTATTACAATAAAGAAGGAGGATTTTCAATGCGGGACATAAAAACATATCTCTCCACAGCACCCGTGCTAACTACTCTATGGTTTGGGTCTTTAGCGGGTCTATTGATAGAAATTAATCGTTTATTCCCCGATGCTTTGTCATTCCCCTTTTTTTAATTATAGTTTAAGATCCTATTTTATTTTGGAGAACAGAAATGGAAAAGAGGTTCCTGTATAGGGTAAAAAATTCCACGACATCGTAGCATAAAAAAAAGGATACTTAAATGAAATACTGGAAAGAATAATTGATAATTAGAAAAAATTGTATTACTCACATAAAATTATTATATTCTATTAATTTCTATTAGTATTAATTGGAATTAACTAGTTAGTAACTTTTATTTCTATATTAGTATTAATTGGAATTAACTAGTTAGTAACTTTTATTTCTATTTATATATTTTTTCTTTTTTGTTCTTTTCGTCTTCTTAGATTTAGATTCGGGTCGAAAATAGAAGAATTAAGTCGATCAAAAATTTAAAGGGGGTTCATGGCTAAGGGTAAAGATGTCCGAGTTAGAGTTATTTTGGAGTGTACCAGTTGTGCCCAAAATGGTGTCAATAAGAAATTGCCGGGCATTTCTAGATATATTACTCAAAAGAATCGACACAATACACCCAGTCGATTAGACTTGAGAAAGTTTTGTCGTTATTGTCGCAAGCATACGATTCATGGGGAAATAAAGAAATAGATCGAATGGAACATATGTATTGTATTATTTTTCAAAGGAACAGGAAAAAGAAAAACTTAACATATATATGTATATAAATATATAATATACAAATAAAAAAAGAAAACTCATTTCGGTCAGATCTGAAATGAATAAAGAAATAGAAATTTAGAGATAAGGAATAAACCATGGATAAATCCAAGCAACCTTTTCGCAAATCCAAGCGATCTTTTCGTAGGCGTTTTCCCCCAATTGAATCGGGGGATCAAATTGATTATAGAAACATGAGTTTAATTAGTCGATTTATTAGTGAACAAGGAAAAATATTATCTAGACGGGTGAATAGATTGACCTTGAAACAACAACGATTAATTACTATTGCTATAAAACAAGCTCGTATTTTATCTTTGTTACCTTTTCTTAATAATGAAAAACAGTTTGAGAGAGCTGAGTCAATCCCTAGAACGGCTGGTCCCAGAACCCGAAATAAATAGATATACTCTTAGATATACTCTTCCTATTGATTCAAAACTCCAAGCGGAACTCAAGCTCAGATTGATGTTTTGCTCGAAAAACCTCGAATCCAGATTTGATTGTTGTGTTATAAGAAACAACAAATAGGGAAAGAAGAAATCTTTTTTTTTTGAAAGATGTTCTCCCACTACTTATCTTAATTTCTTTTTAATTTCAAAAATGCATTTTTATTCTATCTTCCCGGAGTCCATTCTCCGGGGAATTCTATTCTGTTTTCGCTATTTATATATATATATGATATATGACTTTTTAATCTCTTTTATTTGCTAATCTTATTGGAAATCATGTAAAGACAATTTTTATTTGATATAGCTATTTGCGCAAGTATTTTACGATTAAGAAGCAATTGCTTCTTATACAGATTGTGTATGAATTTACTATAACTATAGAATACCATATTCTCACGAGCTGCTGCATTTATTCGAGTAATCCACAAACGACGAAAGTCCCTCTTTTGTCTGCCCCTATCCCGATGAGAGGAAACCAAAGCTCTCATTTTCTGTTGAGTAGCAGTTCGGGTAAGTCTTGAATGGGCCCCTATAAAGGTTGATGCAAATAAACGAATTTTTGTTCGACGTCTCCGAGCTATATATCCTCGTCTAACTCTGGTCATTGAATTAAACTTTAATGAATAACTAATTGATTTCTTTTCTTTCAGTCATCCTCTTATCCCCCCTCTCGTTAATTAATACCAAAACGGATTATTCCGATATATAAAATATAAATTCCAATGGCTTTTGCTACTATGACCTTCCCAACCACGATTTTTTATTCTTTCCGGGTAAAATACCCGGAAAGAATAAATTCTAGCGAAAAAAAAAAATAGTGGGTTCCATCGTTTCTATGGTTACTTCGTAAACGGTGAGGTCCTCTCTATACACCGGAGCCTTTTCTTTCATTTAACCAAATGTTATTGTGAACTTGCATAGTTCACACTCCTTAGTTTAGCTCTACCAATCAATAATAGTTCTTTTCACAAAAGGGTTATCCATACAGTGACGGCATTTAATTATGAAAGTTGGGGTAGCTGACCTTGTTAGTCCGTTCTTTCAAGAATAGGAACATAACCTTTTTGCTTCTTATAGTACTCTTTCCTCCGCTTAATAGATAACTATTTGCTACCAATGGGGAATTACTTCTCATCTCAAACTGAGGTGATTGGATTTGCACCAATGGAAACCATAAATTTCATACACAAAAATATAGGTAGATGATGAATCTTTAGCTTTATAGATAGTAAATAACGTTTTTCCATCCTATCTATCTTTATTCCTTGGTACTGGTGATTGGTACTTGAAAAATTGCTGTATTTATTTTGTTTTGTTTGAACTCATGATCTAAACGAGTCGCACATACACCCGAGTACATGTTCCCCGTCGTTGAGGGCACCCCCTAAGTGCGGGGGATTTCGTGATATTTCGTATTGGCTGTCTTGTGTTTCTAATAAGTTGTTTAATTGTCGGCATATCATACATATATATAATAAAATAGGTTGGTTTAGATCGATCTTAACCTGATTTATTGATGATTATGAATTATTTACATTCAATATCAAATCACGGAAAAATAGAATTATGGAGGGAATCATATATTTAGGCGAAATCCCCAATAGTTTCATTTTCGACCGCTACAAGATCAACAATGCCATGAGCTTGGGCTTCTGTTGCTGACATAAAAACATCTCTCTCCATGTCTTCGGATATAACCCATAAAGGGTTACCTGTTCTTTGTACATAAACCTTTGTGAGGGTTTCGCGAAGTCTGAGTAGTTCTTCCGCTTCCAAGATAAATTCCCCTGCTTGTGCCTCATAAAAAGAACTAGCAGGTTGGTGAATCATAACCCTGATAATATTGATCTAACATCATGCATGAATGGTTCTTCTATCTTGAAGAATTGGATTAAAGTAAGGACTAAAAAAAACAAGAAAAAAAAAATAGAATTGAACGACGGACCGTACAGGCACCTTTTGTGCATTGCATACGGCTCTGCAATGGAATTTCCTTTTCCCCCTTCTATTTTATCGAAGAAAAAAAAAGAATCCATCCGATTTAGATTGTTGAATGATCCATTTACCACCCTTCCTTTCATTCATATTGTAATGTAAAAAAAAAATACTATGATGGTTCTGTTGCTTTTTATATTTATCTCGTCTGTGATTTAGCAATCCCAAAGTTTCTTTTTTTTTTCGTACTCTTTTCTTCGTAAGAGAAATATCAGAAAAAGGCTTCTGGTGTGGAAGAAAATGGTTTGTGACGCTGAAATGCACTCCCGACATAGAAGATCAAGTCGGAAATAACCTTTTTTCATACTACTATCTCGATAGAAAATATCGTGTTAGAAAAAACAATAATAGTTTGTTCATATCGAACTCGAAGTGCCATGCTATTATTACCTATTATTCATATTCAATATGGCGAAGGCATAGTCTTCTTCTTCTTTTTTTTTTTTAACTCATTGGCGCCAAGCATGGGGGAATGCTAGACGTTTGGTAATTTCCCCTCCGACCAGAATGAAGGATCCCATTGAAGCGGCTAATCCCATGCATATTGTATGTACATCGGGCGAAACAAATTGCATAGTATCATAAATAGCGATTCCTGGTATTACCCATCCACCAGGGGAATTTATAAACAAATAAAGATCCTTAGTATCATCTTCTATACTGAGATATACCATGAGACCAACAAGTTGATTTGAGATCTCGCTATCAACTTCTTGGCCTAAAAAAAGTAATCTTTCTCGATAAAGTCGGTTGATTAGGACAAAATTATATCCCTTTTGAACCGTACGTGCATCTTTGGATGCATACGGTTCAAAAAAATTGCGAAAATAAAGAATCAATGTGTCGATTCCAATCCTATCTCTCTTTTTTTTAAGAGATTCCTGCTTTTCTAATGAAGGGGTTTTTTCTTCCATTAAAAAAAGAAAGAGTTTTTACCCCTTCCCTAAAAAAAAAGAATTTACTGAACTTATTTAATTAACCTCTCATTGATGTATTGTTTCGTCGAGATTTAAATCACGATGTAATTTTCTTGTTCCTGAATGGGCCCTTTGAATTCTTTTAGGTTCATGTTCTACTCCGGGGAAAGATCTATCCGAATTCTAGTTGTACATATAGGACAAATGATTTCAGTACCACTTCTTTTTACTACGAGTTTTTTTTTCAATTCGTTTCATGTCTCCAAAAAACTATTCAATGTATTTATTATAATGGTTGACATGGCAGTTTAAGAGTGCTTCTCTAATTAAATAAATAAAATAGAAGAATCTTCTATGCATAGCTACAAGCGGTAATTCTACATATATTACTATTACCCATTTGGTATTTTATGAGCAGAGCCTGGATATTCCATTTTTTTAGTCCAAGTTAACCATAAATTCTTCTAATTAAGAATATTGCTCCTCAATCTAAATTAATCTAATTTAACTTCACGCTACGCATGATTGATTCTTCAATCAATACAATATTTCTTGGGCGAAACAGAGGATATCTCGATCGGGGGAGAAAATGGGGAAATTCCATATGACCCAATATGTCTGACAAGTCGCACTATACGTCAACCCAAACTGCATCTTCCTCTCCAGGACTCCGAAAAGGTACTTTTGGAACACCAATGGGCATTAAATTAAAGAAAAAATTTAAGTACTATACTTCACTTTAATATGGAAACGTAAGAATGAGTTTATTGTCTTCTTCGAAGGTTTTTAGAGAAAGATAGAATTAAGAAATAAAGAAGAGATAGATCGTTCGAATAATAAAAAGGATCCATACATTCATTCCCCCAAAATACTCCCATTGCGTATTGGTACTTATCGGGTATAGAATAGATCTGCTTCTCTTTGTTCTTACGAACAGAATTCAGCCGTTATTTTCAACGGAATACAATAAAAAGTAACCTTTTCTCATACAGAATTCGCTGAAAAGATTAGGTAAATAGTATAAGTCTATTGCAATGCGATAAAGTTACATAGTGTCTATTTTTCTTTGAGAAAGGGGTATTTCCATGGGTTTGCCTTGGTATCGTGTTCATACTGTCGTATTGAATGATCCCGGCCGGTTGCTTTCTGTCCATATAATGCATACAGCTCTAGTTTCCGGTTGGGCCGGTTCGATGGCTCTATATGAATTGGCGGTTTTTGATCCCTCTGACCCTGTTCTTGATCCAATGTGGAGACAAGGTATGTTTGTTATACCCTTCATGACTCGTTTAGGAATAACCAATTCATGGGGTGGTTGGAGTATTTCAGGAGGAACTGTAACGAATTCGGGTATTTGGAGCTATGAAGGCGTGGCCGGAGCACATATTGTGTTTTCTGGCTTATGTTTTTTAGCGGCCATCTGGCATTGGGTGTATTGGGACTTAGAAATATTCTGTGATGAACGTACAGGAAAACCTTCTTTGGATTTGCCCAAAATCTTTGGAATTCATTTATTTCTCTCAGGAGTGGCTTGCTTTGGCTTTGGCGCATTTCATGTAACAGGCTTATATGGTCCTGGAATATGGGTGTCTGATCCTTATGGACTAACTGGAAAAGTACAATCTGTAAGTCCAGCGTGGGGCGCGGAAGGTTTTGATCCTTTTGTTCCCGGCGGAATCGCCTCTCATCATATTGCAGCAGGTACACTGGGCATATTGGCAGGCCTATTCCATCTTAGTGTCCGTCCGCCTCAACGTCTCTACAAAGGATTACGTATGGGCAATATTGAAACTGTACTTTCTAGTAGTATCGCTGCTGTTTTTTTTGCAGCTTTTGTTGTTGCTGGAACTATGTGGTATGGTTCAGCAACAACCCCAATCGAGTTATTTGGTCCCACTCGTTATCAGTGGGATCAGGGATACTTCCAGCAAGAGATATATCGAAGAGTTGGTGCCGGACTAGCTGAAAATCTAAGTTTATCGGAAGCTTGGTCTAAAATTCCTGAAAAATTAGCTTTTTATGATTACATTGGTAATAATCCGGCAAAAGGGGGATTATTCAGAGCGGGCTCAATGGATAGCGGGGATGGAATAGCTGTTGGATGGTTAGGACATCCCGTCTTTAGAGATAAAGAAGGGCGCGAGCTTTTTGTACGTCGTATGCCTACTTTTTTTGAAACATTCCCGGTAGTTTTAGTAGATGGAGATGGAATTGTTCGGGCAGATGTTCCTTTTCGAAGGGCAGAATCAAAGTATAGTGTCGAACAAGTAGGTGTAACTGTTGAGTTCTATGGTGGCGAACTCAATGGAGTCAATTATAGCGATCCCGCTACTGTGAAAAAATATGCTAGGCGCGCACAATTAGGCGAAATTTTTGAATTAGACCGGGCTACTTTAAAATCTGATGGTGTTTTTCGTAGTAGTCCAAGAGGTTGGTTCACTTTTGGGCATGCTTCGTTTGCTTTGCTTTTCTTTTTTGGACATATTTGGCATGGCGCTAGAACCTTGTTTAGAGATGTTTTTGCTGGTATTGATCCAGATTTGGATGCTCAAGTGGAATTTGGAGCATTCCAAAAACTTGGAGATCCAACTACAAAGAGACAAGTAGTTTGATACAAGACTGCTCTGGTATCTTTATCCTCTATCTCTATTTTTTTCTCGGGTACCCGAGAAAAAAATAGAGACTTGA